ATACAGATTAAACTAACGATATTAAGCATAACAGACATTTTGTTCTTGGAGATAATTGCATTTTGATTGAGTTTTTGATATAAGGAAAAAGGAAGAAAGTAAGTAAGGTATACAAAAAATCCTTCTTTTTCTTTGAACCCACCCAATCAAAAATCCTCCAATTCTCAAAGGAGAATAGAAGAAATCATACTTTCATACAATATCTTAATTGAATTCTATGTAATGATCAATAAATTTAGTTGAATTCTATATCTATATGTATAAAAATTCTAGTACCAATCTATTCTATAGATATTCGGACTGTAGTTGACAAAGAACCAATATAAATATTATTGTTTCTTAGTGTCAATTAGAAATTGAAATGGGGCGTGGCCAAGTGGTAAGGCAACGGGTTTTGGTCCCGCTATTCGGAGGTTCGAATCCTTCCGTCCCAGAGCATATCCATTTTTTATGCTCCATTATTCCCATAGAAAGAAGTAGGCGGAGTTAATCCGCATTAATTTGAATATCTGTGTCTGTTTGAATATCATTAACAACTGATCAAGTTCCATAACATATAGAAATATATTTTCTTTGAATCTCGTTTTATTTAGGTATTTAGTGTTTGGCTCTAATGAAAAATTGGAAATCTATGTACCGATTGAGGCAGGGTTGATTTATCCTATCCCTTTTATTCACTTTATGACAAGAGTCGATTATTGAAATATTACTCAATCCCATGTTAAACAAAATATATAGAAAATAAGGAAATGTATCGCTTATATGATATGTATCGTTCTATTTTAATGACAAAAATTTTTGGGTTTTTGTAAAAAATATTTGTGATCCCTTAAATAATTGAAATTCTATATTCGAATTATAGAATATCTATAACAGTGACAACTAGTCTATCTGATAGATATGAAAAACCCTCCCTATTTTTTAAAATTTTCATTTTCGTAATCAGATGAACAGAATAAAGATTCCAATTTGAACTTACATCATTTTTTTATCCATCTCAGAAAAAATGGTATTTCTTTCTTCTTTTCTTTGATCTATTTTAAATTAAATCAGTGATGAGTCAATTAAAAAAGAAAAACTTATCTTTCTATGAAGATCAAACGTGATACTTAATCATTGTTCAATTTTATTCAAATTAAATAAATAGGAAACTTTTTCAATTAGAACTATTTTTACTAAATTTTTTTAATGATTCCTTGTAAGTGGAATCTTCGGTACTTAAAAAGTAAGAAATCCTTTAATCAATCCTAGTGAGTCACTTGAAGATGCAGATTAAGTATTCGTTTATATATTTCTATTTCTTTCTATTTTCTATATATTATTTATGTATGTTAAAGATGTTTTCTTGCTAAGACTTTTTCAGAAAAACCGTTCCACATATCATATATAGAAGAAAAAGTCTAGATTACGATGTCGATGTACAACCGAACCAATGACTATTCATGATTCCATGATTGAATCAATTCCATACCGGTTCCAAATTAGAGGAATGTTATGGTAAAACTTCGTTTGAAACGATGTGGTAGAAAGCAACGTGCGACTTGAAGGACACGATCCGTTGTGGATTTTGACATCCACCATTTTCGATTTATCTAGGAATGAGGGTGCTCTTGGCTCGACATTGTTTGTTCTGTTACACTCGATTTTTGTTGGGTTGTAAATAGTCCACGATGGAGCTCGAGTAGAAAGGATTAATTAATTTCTCGGGGGCAAGGATCTAGGGTTAATGCCAATAAATCGGAACAACTTCGTAAATGTATCTTCCATATATAGAAATCGAAAGCATCCAAGTCGAGCAAGTTTTCAATTCGAAAGTAAAGCTTGTTGGAATTTATCCAACTTTTTCGATTCAAAGTGTATCACTCGTGAATCAACTGTCCATAGGATTCTTTGATAGAAAGAAATCAAAAAAAGGGTATGTTGCTGCCATTTTGAAAGGATTAAGAAGCACCGAAGTAATGTCTAAACCCAATGATTAAAAATAAGAATAAAGGATCTAAGAACAAGGAAACACCGTTTTAATTGTCTCGCTAGTCTCAATAACTGGATCAGATTAAAGACTCCAAATAGAATTTGAAACGAGAGAAACAAAAGGGGGTAAAGACCACTCAATAAATGAAATTTACTAAGGATTTTTCCTTTGAGCTAGTTGAGAGTTAGCCAACTTGAGTTATGAGTACGAGTGGTTTCTTTTTCATTTTCAAGAAGAAAAAAAAGACTGAAATCATAGTCTAATTTATTTTATAGGCCAATTTGTCATTTTATTTATTAGAATTGCATACATAGACAAAATGTCGAATCAAATCATTTTTTCTCGAGCCGTACGAGGAGAAAACTTCCTATACGGTTCTAGGGGGGGTATTGTTGATCTACATCTATCCTAATGAGCCGTCTATCGAATCGTTGCAATTGATGTTCGATCCCGAAGAGAAGGAAAAGATCTTAGAAAGGTGGGATTTTATGATCCAATGAAGAATCAAACTTATTTAAATGTTCCTGT